AAATGATCCGCAGCTGTCAATATATCTCGCGGTAACAAAAATGTATTGTTCTGAGGTATATCAAGATTCAGCCTTCGGTTCATATTTTGTCGACCAATCCTTCCTAATTCACATCTTTGTTGAAAGAATTTTTTTTGTAATTCCTTAAATAAAGATTCAGAAAATATTGGATCTCCGCCTACACAAGCAAATTGTCGATAAAACTCCAAAATAGCATTTTCTTTTGACCCAATTTTTTTTTCCTCCCTTTCATTCAGGAAAGACAAGAAAATTTCAGGGTAGCAAACATTCTCTAGAATTTCGCTTAAATTCGAACCCATAGCTGATGATAGAACTAGAATAGATATTTTCTGTTTCCTACTCACACGAGCCCATATCCTTGCTTTTCTATCAATCTCTAATTCTAATCTTCCTCCCCAATCTGATATTATGGTGCCAGTATAGACCGAAATTCCGTTATGGTCCAATTCGGACCGGTAATAGATACCAGGGCTTTGCAATATTTGATTTATTACAATTCTGTATATTCCATTTACTATAGAAGTTCCCAGGGAATTCATTAGAGGAATGTTTCCAATAAAAATAGTTTGTTCTTGGATATCCCTACTGCTTTTCCAAATTAATCCCGCGGATACATATAATTCAGAGGAATATGTAAGTGATTCATATACGGCATCTTTTTCTTTTATCAAGGATTCTACCAATTGGTATGTTTCCACAAATAATTGAAATTCAATTTCTTGATCTGTATCTTCAATTTTTGGAAACTTATAAAGTTCTTCTGTTAAGCCCCGATCAATGAACCTACAATACCCTTCAAATTGTATCTGATTCAACCCAGGTATTGTAGACATTCCCTCATTTCCACCCCCAAGCATTTTCAATTTCCCCATTTCTTTTATAGAAAATATCCCACGATTTGCTGTCATTCTTCATCGAATCACATGAATAGATTTAGCAATAATGGAATCTCTGTTCTTTTTACTGAATCACATGAAATTTTACCTAACTCCGTGTATGAAATACCTATTATGAAAAGAGGAATAAATAGAAGTTTATACTCAAATTGGAATTTGCAACAAAACAAATAGATAGAATCTAAATTCTAAATGGAAACGAATTGAAAAATTCCACCTAGACTTCTCTAGACTTCTGAAGTTTTTTTAAGAATATCAAAACAAAAAATTGATTCCATTTTTCTACCATGTATTATGATATTACATATTCCAATTCGATTGGATACCAGAAAAAAAAATGAATTCGGGATTTGCTCTACTCAATTCTACTCAATGAGATAAAGACCTAATCTAATAATCAGAAACAATATAGAATTGATTTTTTTTTAGCACTGAACCTTTTCAATTGTTCAAAAAAGAATTAGAATTCGCAGAGAAGAGAGATATTTTTACCTATTTTTTTTTAGAATTTGAGAATACGATTGGAGTTCGTAATAAGGCTTGTATTTATTAAATATGCACAGATCTAACTCCAGCTATAGCTATCTATATATATATATATGTCTCTTACTTTATTGCAATTGCAGTCATATTCGTTCGGGACAGCACATGTCGTGGTAAATTTGGATTTTCTTATCTCATTAAGAAATTAAGAAAAAACCATTTTAGATTCAAATTCAAGAATCGTTCAGGAATTAATAGTTAACGGTTCCGATTTGTCCTGAAATTTTGGCTTTTGTGACTGAAGGTGCACGTTTGTTTTTTCAATAGAAAAAAAAAAAAGGGGGGGTATTCTCATATATTTATTTTGTATCGTTTTGGCGGCATGGCCGAGCGGTAAGGCGGGGGACTGCAAATCCTTTTTCCCCAGTTCAAATCCGGGTGTCGCCTGATCGACAAGAGAATTGAAATAGTTTATTCCTTTTTGTTGATAGAATGGAAAATTCTTTTTCCAGCAGAAGCAAGCAGGGGAAAAGGACTCTCGAGACTTGTTTGTTTTTAAATTCTAAACATCGGGAGGTTTGTTCTCTAAAATAAAATGCTGGAAATCTTTTCGTCTCGGATTCAAGGAAAGATTCTAGTAGTGAAAGGGAATCAATAAATCTTGAAATCATAGTCCTTTCACTCCGCTACTACTGTAGTGTCCGTCTACTGACTGAGTTTTGAATTAGATTGAATAGGGGTAGGTGGGACAGAGAATCTAATTCCATTTTCAGTTCGAGAAGGGGCAGATGAAATATACAGACTCATGAAAGTATATGAGCACTCCCGCATTTATTCAATATTAGTTAGATCAATATTAGTTAGATTAGTTAGATTGAATAGCTAATTGGCTTTCTTTTTTTTTTTTAATATTATTATTTAATTATTTAATATTAATATATTATTTAATATTTATTTATTATTTTTATTTATTTTATTTTTTATTATTGAATATATTATTCTAATAAAATTAGAAAATAATAAAAAATAGATTCTTTCTTTTCGGTAACCTCTAGTCAAAGAGAATTTCGTAGTCAAAGAATTTAATAGGCCGTCTTCCGATGGTTTTAGAGAACGAATCAGGAGACGGTAAGGATTAAATCAAATGGAAATAAGAGATGGAAATAAGAGTATCAGTATGCAAAGTAATCTGTCTTGATTCTATATTTTTATTTTTATTTTTTACTTAATGAAATGGGGAGGGGGACAAAATAAAACATAGGTCTTATTATTCCTACCTGTTAGTAACATTCATTCCCTCAATACTTCCAAAGATGTCGCTGGATATTTTGTTTATGCTTAACTTAATGTTTTCCGATTCTACTAGAAATCAGATAAGAACTTGTTAGATGTTCTAATTGGATTTCTTGGATTGTTTCGTCAATGGTGTTAGCCCAGAATCCCTTTTTGACTCTGTACCAGCGATTTCACTATAAGAATAGTATTCTTAGTGAATAATACAAAAAAAAATAAAATAATACAAGAAGAATTAGTGAACAATAATGAAATAATTCCTTCATATTGATATAGATAATATAGATAGGAGACAAAATTTACATGGATATAGTAAGTCTTGCTTGGGCTGCTTTAATGGTAGTTTTTACATTTTCTCTTTCCCTCGTAGTATGGGGAAGAAGTGGACTCTAAAGGCACTACTAATTGAGTTAAGGGATCAAACTGTATCAATTGTTTTATAGCTGGGTTCTTAAATTGGATTTATGCTTTATTGAACTCATTTCATATCATGGTTCAAACGTTAAAAATCGGTTGTGGGTTTGACCACCAATCTTTTCGAAATACGAAAAATTTTCTCATAGAACTCCCGGATCATCTGTCAACTATTTAATAACAACTATTTAATAACAACTATTTAATCAATTACTTCTTCGGAATGCTAAAAAGATTACTTTATTATTTTTTTTTTAATATGATACCGGGATTGGTATTGAAAATAATCAGAAATCTATAAATTCGAATCGGAAGAATAAGAGTTGCTTTTTGATTATTTCAGATTGATTGGAACCAATAATGAAACAAAGAAAAAAAATTGGGACGCTATGCTATGTACATTCCATATATGGAATATATAATCTATATATATATGAATATGAAGATACATATACATATTGTAGATTGATCCATATTAAATCTCTATTTTTATAGAGTAAAACTTTATACACTACAATAATAGATAGATAGTATGGTAGAAAGAAATAGATTTGATTTCTTTCTACCATACTATCTGGATTTCATAGAATTCTGCTGATTCTATTCTAGTCCGATCATTTCATTTAAGACTAAGACTCGAAATTGAAATCCTTTTTCATTTTTTTTTTCAATCATTCCATTGATAAGAATTAAGAAGTCATGATTAAGTAAAATTAGTCATTTTGACTTACCGTTTTTACATAAATTATAAGTAAAAAGGCAGTAGGAACTAGAATGAACAGTGCAGTAGCAATAAATGCGAGAATATTTACTTCCATAATCTCTATGTTTTATTTCTCTTTTATTTCCAATAAATAACTCGGGATTTAATCCCATAAAGATGATAAATCTTTCGTCGGTAAATTCAATGGTATAAATTAAATCTCGATGATATCAAATCAGATCAATATCATGAATAACAATATCTGAGCTATCACTATCAAATCGATTCATCGTCGAGAATCGAATAGTATAACATAGGAAGATCTTTTATCCATACCAAATTCCAAAATTATATTTCTGATGTAATCAATAATTCCTTTTCTTTTTTATTTTAAGAGTTTTTTTTCTTTCTTCGTCGGAACCTTTACCTTAAACTATTAAACTAAAAAAAAAAAAGAGGGATCCCTGTTAGGAATGAGATTATGTTTGTTATTTTTATTCCCTTTCTTTCACACACGAGAATTGATGTCTTTTTTGTATTGGATTTGTATCCATCGGGACTGACGGGGCTCGAACCCGCAGCTTCCGCCTTGACAGGGCGGTGCTCTGACCAATTGAACTACAATCCCAGGGAAAAAAGCGTATAGCATACATATTCTTACGATTTCATTCAAACCCTTTCTTTTTCGATTTTAGATTCGAATCGTTGTGCTGTAACTGACGGAGGCGGGACTTTTTTAGATTTTGATATCTATATGGATATACACTTTAGCGAGATCGACACGGATTACGAGTAATCCGTTCGTTATTGCCAAATCTATTAAAAAATGAATCAATGAAAATAAAAAAGAGTCTTTTTTTTTTGTTTATTTACTTTAATCCTTTCCTTAGACTTTATACTTACAGATCCTGATAGGAATCTAGATCATTAACAAGATCCTAATTTGTGAAAAAAATACGTAATACGGAAAAAAAAAATAAATAGCGCTAGGGATGTATCATATTTTTGTTCTTCCGTATCAGAACACATCGGGCATTTCCGGAGAACAACAAATGGGTTATATCATTTCATGGTGGATCGGCAAATTATTGGGCCGAGCTGGATTTGAACCAGCGTAGACATATTGCCAACGAATTTACAGTCCGTCCCCATTAACCGCTCGGGCATCGACCCAGGAAGAATCAATTTCAGTCTTTATTGATGATCCACGATCAACTTCCTTTCGTAGTACCCTACCCCCAGGGGAAGTCGAATCCCCGCTGCCTCCTTGAAAGAGAGATGTCCTGAACCACTAGACGATGGGGGCATACTTGCCCGACCGCCATTATACTATGAACATAGTATGAACAGTTTTTTTGAAATTGTCAATATAATGGAATGATATGATTCGATCAGAAGGATCTTTCCATCTTTCAAAATTCCATAGAATTTTTTGATTCATCATTTAGATTTCGAAATTGTTCATTCCAATCGCCAATCTAGAATTCTAAAAAAAAAAATAGAAAAAAGATAAGTAATGCGAAAGAAAGATAGGACGGAATGTTTGGTTTGCTGGAAAGGGTGAGGGGTTTAAACTTCATTTCTTTCATTCATTGTTAAGATTCGATAGGTATATTTCTATCTCACACCAAGCCGGGAAATAAAAAAACGAGAATCAATCTGGAAATCGGGTAAGAAAGATAGGGATCAACAAGTTATTGAAAATTGTTTTTTTTTTCAATAAGAATTTGGTTGAGGGACAGGACAAATTGAATCCATTTATCAATGATTCGATGAAATATTGGAATTGGTGGGTATATGTATCAATGAAATGAATTTCGTTATGATGAGGATGACTTCAATTCGAATCGGTTTTGAAATAATTCATTACATTGATATTTATCAAATCCAATATCAATAAACCATTTTATTAACTATACTCTATTCACTAGCTAAATCCAATTTTTTGTTCCTTAATGAGTCGCTATGCAGATAAAATATATCTATGTACATATACTCTAATCTTATCTATATATAAGTATATGCAGTAACAAATATATGTACTAGGCTCATATTGGCTAGTTCCTTATTCAGGAATTGAATCAAACGGGGCCCTTTTAACTCAGCGGTAGAGTAACGCCATGGTAAGGCGTAAGTCATCGGTTCAAATCCGATAAGGGGCTTTTTTACTTTTTTTTTATAAAACTCCAGCAGTAGTATTCATATTTGAAGGAAGAATAGAGATATTGTTGATATTTGTAATAAAAAAACTAAGGAATCGTAGAATTTCATTAGAAAATGGAATTATGAATTCTAATTCTAATAAGTTATCGTTATCATTCTAATGAATTCGAATATAGTAAACTAATTCTAGTTAGAAAGTGGAACATTTTGATTATTATTTCTATTTTTTTATTATAATGAATAATGATATCTCCTTTAATTGCCAGATATTCCTATTTTCGATTATTCCAATCAAAAAAAAAAAATTGGAAAGATTATTAAAAAAAAAAGTAAGTGGACCTAACCCATTGAATCATAACTATATCTACTATTCTGATATTCAAATTCGATAGAGATTAAATTTGAACAGTGGATCTTTTTTTTTTTTTTTATTTTGTTTTTCATACTTCTTTGGTTTGGACTCCGTAAGAATCTGTCGATATTTTCGATTAAATCTTCTTGTTCCTAGAGGTTCTATAGGAATGAATAAATTACTATTCTATTCCCTTCCTTCATGCGGAAGGGCTTATTCCAAGTTCCAACATACAAGTCATTTGAATTTTAAATATCTTTTTTTTTCCGAACACAAGAAAAGATCAATTTATATTTCGATTATTTCTATAAGATAAGATATGATATATCTATAGAAAAATAAATCCATTAAATCATGGCTTCGCGTATCAAATATTTTCTTTTCATATCGATGCATACGATATTTTTTCGGGTAATTAATGGATGCGAGAAAGAGACTTTCACTTACATTACAGTCTCTTATTATTAAATAAATTCAATACAATATTAAATAATCTGACAGATAGATAAAAAAAAAAGTAAATAGAAAAAAAAATATTCGAAGTATATTTCTTACCTCGATCTGCAAAAAAGTATACTTTGGAGTTTTTTTTTAATCTGAAAGAAAGGAAAATAGAACAAAGAAGAAAATAAAATAAAAAATGTAAAATAGAAAGTAATAAAATATATGATCTTGTAGTAGTTTCCTAGACATAGAAATTAGAAGAATATATAAAACTATTTCTTTTTATCAATTTCACGAACAAGATTCAAGAATAAGATTATTTGATGAAAGGAGAGGAGTATGTCTGGGGATCCGCTGGTAGCGAGAGCGAGAAGAGGGATCATTTGTTTCTTGAACAGTTCTTTAAAAAATTTATGTATCAGATTTATGAGTCATAAGACAATTCATGATTCATGACTTAGAGGATTTTAAAGAATAGAAAGGAATAACCGAATTGAGTTCATGGATTTGACCTAGGTATCAATAGACCAATAAATGATTTTTTTTTTCGAAACCCATTAGAAAAGAAGGGGCAGTCTGCGAGAAAAAAAAATCATATATAAATGATAAAAGCCTCGAAGGTCCCATCCCTGAAAATGCTATAAGGTGTTCGGAAATGGTTGAAGTAGTTGAATAGGAGGATCATTATGACTATAGCTCTTGGTAAATTTACCAAAGATGAAAATGATTTA